ACTGTAATGTGCTTCTCCATGGGTATCTGGTAACCATGTATGTAGAGGTATAATCGGTGATTTGACAGCATAAGCAATAAGGAAGCCAAAATAGAACAGAATTTCCAATGCCACAGGATACGATTGATTAGCTGATGTTTCAAAATTAAATGGTGGTTGATTGGAACCATATAAACCCATACCCGGAATTCCCATTAAAAGAAAAATAGAACCCCCTGCAGTGTATAAAATAAACTTTGTAGCTGAGTACAGACGTTTCTTTCCCCCCCACATGGATAGAAGTAGGTAAACGGGAATTAATTCTAATTCCCACATGATGAAAAAAAGTAAAAGGTCTCGAGAAGAAAATGATCCTATTTGACCACTGTACATTGCTAACATCAGGAAATGGAACAATCGCGAATCTCGAGTAACTGGCCGAGCCGCTAAAGTAGCTAAAGTAGTGATGAAGCCCGTCAGTAAAATGGGTCCTATGGAAAGTCCATCGATTCCTAGTCTCCAGTGAAAATCAAAAATATTTATCCATTTATAATCCTCCTCCAATTGGATTAGTGGATCATCCAATTGGAAATGATAACAGAATGTATAGGTCGTTAGAAGGAGTTCTAACAAACATATACATATAGTATACCATCGAACTATCTTATTTCCTCTATGGGGGAGAAAGAAAATGGAAGAACCTGCGAATATCGGCAAAACAACAATTATTGTTAACCAAGGAAAAGAACTCGTGGTAAAGACAAGATACACTTTGACCAGAAAAACCCGTACTCGAAATTTGTATTATTCCGAGCACGGGTTTTTGTCGGTAAAGAGGAATCAAATGGATTCAAGTGGAGTTTTCTGGAACGTATCAATAAGCTAGACCCATGCTGCGAGTTGTCTCATTCGATAAATAAACCCGTACACTCAAGAAATCTGTTGGACAAGCAGATTCACATCGCTTACAACCTACACAGTCCTCTGTTCTTGGAGCAGGAGCAATTTGCTTAGCTTTACATCCGTCCCAAGGTATCATTTCCAATACATCTGTGGGGCAGGCTCGTACACATTGGGTGCACCCTATACATGTATCATAAATCTTTACTGAATGTGACATTGGATCTATAAACTTTTTGAACGTTAAAAATTTTCGATCTGGTAAAATCGGTAGTAAATGAATCATATATTGTAGATACCAGACGAATCAATGATTTACCAGATTTTTTTTGATATTGATAATCAATCTACTTCTGGATCTGCTAATGAGAGAGGGCCAAGATACTTTTCTTTCTTACGTTGTTGTACATGTTAATTATAATTGGAGAATATTATAATATTATGTATTTATTTATATGAATACGACTATTTATTCAACAAATTCGATTGATTGATACGAGTTGATTTTCTGTTACGATGGATCGACGAAACAATAGCTGGCCCAATAGCTGCTTCAGCGGCTGCAATAGCTATAACAAAGATCGAAAAAATGTCTCCTTTTAATTGACGACTATCAAATAAATCAGAAAATGTTACGAGATTCATATTTACCGCATTCAATATAAGCTCAAGACACATAAGTGCTCTAACCATGTTTCGGCTTGTGATCAATCCATAGATACCAATAGAAAATAAATAGGCACTCAAAACAAGTACATGCTCGAGCATCATTGACCAACTCCTCATCAATCTCGATTCATTTCAATATGAACAACAATTCAACCGATTTGATTGACTCGAATATAACAAGTACGGAACAAAGAAACTGGTATTGGTAATGGATCGAACTCAAAACCTTTCAATTTTATATATGAGCAATATGAAATTGAAAGGAAAATAGATGTGATAACAATAACACAGAGCAAAACAAGGCCTTATCCATTTTATTTGGGATTTCCAATTCTTAGTCTTTATTACTGGCGCGCCATAGCAATTGCACCTATCAAGGCAACTAAAAGAATTATAGAAATGAGTTCAAATGGAAGATAAAAATCTGTTGATAAATGAATCCCAATTTGTTGAACATTACTTGTCAGGTCCTGCTCTATAATCTGGTTTGATCTTGTAGTCCAAATAATTCCGTACCATGACGTATCTGGGATAGTAGTAATTAGTGAAAAAAGAATACTTGTACAAACCAATGAAGTGAATCCATCTCCAATGGTCCAAAGATGGAAATCATTGTAATATTCTGAACCATTCATAAACATTACAGCAAACACGATTAAGACATTTATTGCTCCTACGTAAATAAGGAGCTGTGCAGCAGCTACAAAATAGGAATTCGATGGAATATAGAATAAGGATATACAAACAAGAACCAATCCCAATGAAAAGGCAGAAGAAATTGGATTGGTAAGTAATACTACTCCTAGACCTCCTAATATAAGACCCGATCCCAAAAATACTAAAAGAATATCATGTATTGGTCCAGGTAAATCCATTTATATGTAAAATAAGAAATAAATAAGTTGAAATATCTCATGACCTTACTTACCGGGCCCGGAAAAAAGAGGTTACCCTATATTTTTTTTGTATGATACGTTCCTAATTTAATTGAATCCTAATGGGGTGTGGCGTATATACCGTTATTGAACCAATCCCGCTTCTGTATCCGAAAGAGTAATTCGTAATTGTATATTATGAAATTCTCACGGATCCATGAATCTAAATCAAGCCGTGATTTTCACCAATCAATAGTTATAGTTATGATTTGTAGTTACTGACCAACCAAAATGAAAAAAGCTTCGCTCCTTTAGATCAAAACGGAATCTTAGGAATTGGTAATCGTTCTTGAATTAAGGGGTTTATCCGTAACTATTTGTATTTGAGTCGAATTCAAAATTGTCTGAATTGTGTAATCTTCAATTACTGACATTGGTAACCGACCCAAAGCAATTTGATTATAATTCAATTCGTGACGATCATAAGTAGAAAGTTCATATTCTTCAGTCATTGATAAACAGTTTGTTGGACAATATTCGACGCAGTTACCACAAAATATACAGATTCCGAAATCAATACTATAATTAAGCAATCGTTTCTTTCTAATATCTGTTTCCAATCTCCAATCAACAACGGGTAAATCTATGGGGCATACACGAACGCATACTTCACAAGCAATGCATTTATCCAATTCAAAGTGGATTCGACCACGGAAACGCTCTGATGTGATCGATTTTTCATAAGGATATTGAATAGTTACAGGTAAACGATTCGCGTGAGATAAGGTAATCATGAAACTTTGACCAATATACCTTGCAGCTCGTACTGTTTGTTGACCATAATTCATGAACCCAGTCACCATAGGGAACATATCGTGAATATCCATGAAATGAATAATTTGATGTTTCTTTCTCTTTCTCGATAGAGGTTATGAATCTAGGATATCATATTCTGTTACAGTGAAACAAGTTGGGAAGAAGTTGTCAATAATAGATTACCTAGAGAAATGGGTAAAAGAAATTTCCATCCAAGGCTTAATAGTTGGTCCATTCTCATCCTAGGTAAAGTCCATCTTGTTGTGATAGGAATGAACAGGAACAAATAAGCTTTAGCTAATGTAATAAGGATACCAATTGTCGTTCCAAAGACTCCACCTGTTTTATTTATTCCGAATAGTTCCGGAATGAATATGTACGGAATAGGGAAATTCCACCCGCCCAAATAAAGAACTGTTACAAATAATGAAGAAACTAGTAGATTTAGGTAAGAAGCAACGTAAAATAAACCGGATTTGATACCTGAATATTCGGTTTGATAACCTGCTACTAATTCTTCTTCCGCTTCTGGTAAATCAAAGGGTAATCTCTCACATTCTGCCAGGGAAGAAATTAGAAAAACCATCAACCCTATGGGTTGACGCCACAGATTCCATCCCCAAAACCCATATTTGGACTGTGCCTCAACTATATCAACTGTACTTGAACTGTTAGATAATCATAGTCGATGATTACATTACTGTTATCATCGCTATTCCAGAACCGTACATGAGACCTCAGCTTCATACGGCTCCTCGGCGGCCACAAATAGATCTAAGGACGGGTTCGTTATTACCTTGGCATGTAAGAGTCAAGATGCATCGGAGAGTCCAAAATTAGGCCAATCGAATTCTGTCTGCTATAATAACAAATAAAAAGCGCTTCCGAATTGATCTCATCCTTTATCATGAAAATGATTCTTTGTTCAGTAATGACTTAATCCTTCAATAAAATACTTGTTATATCAATCGACATTTCGACCCATCTATTTGATTCACAAAAAGAATTAAACACTACACCAGTTCATGAATCCTGAAATCATGATAAAAATTCCATCTGTATGAATATGGATGTAGGAAAGAAAGAATAAGCAAAGATCTTTTATTAGTCATTTTTCCTATCTTATTACATTCTATTTTTTTTTCTTGTTCTTATTTCTCAGAAGAGGGACTCTAAAAAAAGAAAATAAAGGATTACTTCGTTCCTGATAGTCATTTCTTTAACCAGTGGATAGGAGCATACTCTGGATCGGAATCATGGGGAAGTACTGCTTTCTCATTTCTACCAACTTAAAGCCCTCATTATGATTCCTTTTATGCATATGCAGAAATATCCTTTTGGATACCTTACATTATCTCCATTACTAATCCTTTATGTACCTTGGTGTTCCTAACCGTCCACTCCTTTTTTTGATTGATCCCTGGTATGGTAATACATACAATAGTAGAATAGAAACCCCATACAGTTGATCTTTTGCACCCGCTTCAAACCATGATAACTAATCAAACAATCTTGGGGTAAATAATTTACACTGCTTATGTTTACTTTCACTTTACTCTTGTACATAGGGAATGAGACTCAATCTTCTTACTGCGAATTCATAAGCGGTTTTATTTCACTCATATAACTATCTGGTTTGGTTCATTGACTCGAATGATGAATAAAAAAATGAAGATATCTATATCTATTCAAGACATTCAACCTCTTTCCTTTATTTCTCGGAAAGAGGTAAAAGTTCATGTTCCAACGAATCACACGTAGAGATATTGATAACACACATGGAGTTAATGGTATTTCATAACTAATAGATTGAGCAGCAGCTCGTAGACCACCTGAAAAGGAATATTTATTATTCGATCCATACCCTGACATAAGAAGTCCAATAGGAGCAATACTTGAAATGGCGATCCATAAAGAAACACCTATACTGAGATCCGCTAGAACAAAGCGATGGTAAAAAGGAATTACTGAATAACTTAGTAGAATGGATATGACTGCTATAGATGGTCCAATGCTGAATAAACGAATATCTCCTCTAGATGGGAGAAGATCCTCTTTGAAAAGTAGTTTGGTCCCGTCTGCTAAAGCTTGAAGAATCCCCAAGGGACCGGCATATTCAGGCCCAATACGTTGTTGTATCCCTGCGGATATTTCTCTTTCTAACCACACAATCACTAGTACCCCTAGTGTGATCCCTGATACAGGAGTAAAAATAGGGACAAGCATCCATATGAGTCCATAGACCTCTTTTAAGGATTCCGATCTGGAAAAAGAATTGATAGCTTTTATTTCTGTCGTATCAATTATCATTTCAACGATCAACTTCTCCCATAATGATATCTATACTACCTAGTATCGTCATGATATCAGCCAATTTCATTCTTTTAACTAGCTGAGGAAGAATTTGCAAATTGATGAAACCTGGTGGACGGATTTTCCATCTCCATGGAAAAACACTATTATCTCCTATCAGAAAAATTCCTAATTCTCCCTTTGGGGCTTCTACTCGCGCATAAAGTTCTTGTTTCGACAATTCAAAAGTGGGAGAAGGCTTTTTACTAATGAATCGATAGTCAAAATCATTCCATTCGGCATCCCTTGCTCTATCAAAGCGGCGGACTTCTAAATTCTCGTAGGGCCCCCCCGGAATTCCTTCCAGAGCCTGTTGAATAATTTTTATGGATTCTGTCATTTCACTAATTCGTACTAAATAACGAGCTAACGAGTCCCCTTCTTTTTGCCATTGGACTTCCCAATCGAATTCATCGTAACACTCATAATGATCAACTTTACGAAGATCCCATCGGATTCCGGAAGCTCGTAGCATTGGTCCTGATAAACCCCAATTTATTGCTTCCTCTCCGCCAATAATGCCCACTCCTTCAACTCGTTCCAAAAAAATGGGATTCCGCGTAATAAGCTTTTGATATTCAGCAACTCCCGTTAAAAAATAATCACAGAAATCCAAACATTTATCTACCCAGCCATGAGGTAGATCAGCAGCTACTCCTCCGATACGGAAATAATTATGCATCATTCGCATACCTGTGGCAGCTTCAAATAGATCATATAGCAATTCCCTCTCTCTGAAAATATAGAAGAAAGGAGTCTGTGCACCAATATCCGCCATAAAAGGTCCAAGCCATAACAAATGAGAAGCTATACGACTTAGCTCCAGCATAATGACTCTGATATAGCTGGCTCTTTTAGGTACTTGAATATTTCCCAATTGTTCTGGTGCATTTACCGTTATTGCCTCTGTGAACATAGTAGCTAAATAATCCCAACGTGTTACATAAGGCAGATATTGTATAATTGTTCGGTTTTCTGCAATTTTTTCCATCCCTCTGTGTAAATAACCCAATATAGGTTCACAATCAATAACATCTTCACCATCTAGAGTAACGATGAGTCGAAGAACACCATGCATTGATGGGTGGTGAGGACCCATATTGACTATCATGAGGTCTTTTCTTGTACTTGTAGCCGGTACAGTCATATGTTTTCTTCCTCGATTCATTATTCGATATTCTATGAATTGCTGAAAACGAAATGAGGTTCATCAAAATTCAAGATCTAATAAACCAAATAATAAAAATGAATCCTAAAATTCACGAGTTTTTGGCTCCCGAATATCCAACTGACCAATTAATTCCTGATAACGTACTCTATTTTTTTTTGACAAATAAGCCAGCAGTCGTTGACGTTTTCCCAGAATTCCCCGCAGGCCTCTTTGAGATAAATAGTCTTTTCTGTGTAATTCCAAATGTGAAGTAAGTCTCCGTATCTTATTGGTGAAATTGAATACTTGAAATTCAACAGATCCCTTGTTTTCTTCTTGCGGAATAACTGAGTTGAATGAATTTTTTACCATAAAAAGAATTCTTCTCTTTTTTTTTCTTTTCCATAGAGATGGTTTTTACCGATCAGGAATAACGATAATGCCAGTCATTTCGATCTGGTACACACAAGAATCTGGATTTATTCATATTAATAAATTTCATCTTTTATTTGATTTGGATCCATAAGGGATGATACATTTCTGCACCCATGAAAGAGAATGATTGGGACCTAAAGAGATTTCACCGATTTATTCCTATATCCAATTGATACGTCATTGAATCAGTATCCTGTATTCATAATGTAATGTAACACAACGGGTGTGTACATCTGTATGCCTTCATATAATGGATGTGGCACGTGATATATAGTAAATATACCATCAACTAATTATGAATCGTGGATACATATGTATCCTTAACATACTGAAACGACTTCCATTATTGGTATCAAACCAATAGCGATTCATACAAGCTAAATCTTCTAATCGATAATTGGGCCAAAGAAAGAATTTGAATTTCATGAATTTATTTGTATCAAAATGCTTGTCCTCATCAAAAAATTGGCTACAGTTCCTTACGTTGTTCCCATTCAAAAATACTGGATTTCTATTCACAACATTCCCATTCCCGGAATTGAAAGAAATGAGAATTCTCATTTCTTTACGACGTCTAGTAGATGGAATCTTTTCAGGAAAAAGCAAATCATAATGATTTTCGTCTCCATTCACAAGTATCTTTCCATGTTGTGCAGTGGATCTATTGAAATGATTCTGATCAACATATCTTTTTTCTCGGTATCTTCGATTGATTTGGTGCTTACTCTTATGAACCAACGAAATACCTACAGTTTGATACATATAAAATGGGCCATCCCATTTTATAGACAGACGGAGTGGTTCAATAATAAAGATTCCTTTTTTTCTTAATTCTGTAAAAGCTAGATCTTTCTGAATTGCCATTACATCCAAAAACATTTCTCCTTTTTGAATAGAAGATATAGCAATTTCATTTGGATTTATCAGTCTAAGCAGGAGACAATATATCTTGATATTATTTATTATTCTTTGATCCAAAGAATAATCCCACCTCAATTGAAAAAACAAATATCTTTTCAGGAAAAAATCTAGTTCCACTTCCTCGTTGCTCTTGGAGAGCTTTTTCTTTCTACTTCTACGTTTTTTAATGTCTGATCCTGTGTAATCCTCTTCAATATACTTTTGTTGGTTTCGTGGATCTGATCCACAATCTTCTTGACCCAACAGTTCTTTTTCTTCGTGATTCTGATCAAGATACTCTTTTTGATTAGATGAGATACGAAAATCTTTTTTTTTATTTCCGTTGATGTTTTTATTTTCACTAATGTTTTCATTTTGAATGTTTTCATTTTCATGAAAATTGAAAAGAAGTAATTTGATTGGTATGGTCCGTGGGTTAACCTTATATGCATCAGAAAGCAGCACAAATTCTGGGAAGAACCAAGGTTCCAGATTCGATATGGGACGAGATAGCATTTCTTCATTCATTCCCATCCAATCAAAAAAGTTTTTTTTTTGATTGGAATTGGACGTGGATGGGTTGATTTCTTGATGAATCGTGAGAGAAAAAAGATCTTTCTTATCAGTTATTTGATAATTATTAGTCCCACTATCCATATCGGTCCAGGGCTCAATATTTATATTATTCTTTCGAAAACAAAAACGGAGAATTCCCCAATCAAAATATTTCCTATCCGGATTTTGATCCGTATCAATATCAATAATATACTCTTCTCCTAGATAATCACTAATAGCTATACCCCCCGGTACATAAAAGGGTTTGGGTTTATGTGTTTTGTAATTATATGGAATCTCTTGGTTTCTGTTTACTTGTAACAGAGATCCATAAATGGATGAGTCTTTCCCATCTTCATATATAATATATTTATGTGATAAAAGATCATATCTGGAGTGTTTTTTAAATTTTTCTTTTTGACTCGGCAATGAATCCACCGCAGAATCATTTTTTTTATCGTAATGAATTAATTGGTCTTTTTCTTTTTCATATGAATTCCATTTTTTTGAGTCTTTATTTGGAATCATACGACGTTGATTGACTCTATTTCTCCATTTTCGCGGTACTAATCTAGACCATTTAGTCTGAGATAATTTGTATTGATAATGGCCCCTTAACCAGTTTTTCCATTCATTCATTCCAGAATTTTGAGGTTTCTTATGCCTTGATTCGGAATCAAATATTCCTTGTGTCCCACAATAGTCTTTTATTCTATCTTTAAGAAAAAGATATGTTTCGTGATATTGAAGTGCAGATCCCAAGCGATACAAGTTTATAACTTTAATTTTTGATAATTTGTAAAATACATATGCTTGAGACAAGGAGGATAAGTCACAATAAATCTGTAAATTCTTATTACTAATATTAGTATTAGAAAGCGACTTTTTTATGGTCGAAATAAAGTGAATTATGTTTAGATTTGTTTCATCAATTCCTTCTTGATTTGTTTCATCATTGTAAATGTATTTATCGATAATCTTTTTTGTTGATTCAAGTAAAAGTTGTGCATTGATTATGGGAATGTTAATGGTGCACAGAAAGATATCTATGTATATTCTTTCAATGAAAGATTTCATTAAATAAGGCCAGTTACGTATTAATTTGGCACTTCTTCTTTTTGATATCTGCCAAATATGTTTCTGTGATTCTGACCTTTTATCATCACAACCTATCTCGTTAGGACTAATATTTATATCTGGAGTTAGGAATCTTTTTTTCTTTTCTTTTGTGATCTTTTCTATTTGATTTCTGATTGTGGTTATCCTGTTAGCCAGATCCTTCATTTTTTGTTCTGTTAGTGAATAATTTGTCCAATCCATGGATCGAATTTGAATGGGCGATTCATGGGCAATCTTATTACTTATTATGCAATCTTTTCCTTTTTCACTCGGTTCATGTACTTTCATCAATCCAAATAATGAAATTGGATTTACTTTTTCAAATTCTTTCAATATTCTTTTTATAAATAGAACTACCCATTTTGCTTTTTCTTTTGACAATTTGAGAAACCATTTTGTTCTTTCTTTGAAAACTCTTAGAACTAAAAAAAATTTTCTTTTAACTTTTCTAATTATTTTTTCGAGTTCTTTAGAAATGGGTTCAAAAAAGGAAGGTTGTTTTCGGGGAGAACCAAAAGGTAGTTCAGTTTCCATTCCCCAGATTGTTAAAAAACAAAAATTTTCTTTTTTTCCTTTCTTTTTCAGTGTCAGTGGATCTTCATGATGAGATCTAAGCTTAAGTTTAGATCTGCGCCAAGGTTTCAGACAGAAAGGAAATAGGATCTTTATCTGAATACCATCTGTTAACCAGTCTTTCGGAAATTCTGTTTCTGATAATTGAACACCATTATAGGTGCATTTAATATGCATTTCTTTATTCCACCCCTTCAAATCCTCGTACCACTCGGGGAATTGAAATAATAGCATACGGCCAATATTTTTAGCTATTATTAATGAAGGCAATACGATGTATTTTCTAAGAATCGATTGGGTTACTAACATAGAACCTCTTATTGCTTGAGCAAATATAATTGTATCCCAAATTTCTGCTATGAATATCCGTTCATCCGCCTCTTGTTTCTCCTTTTTTTGTTTCTCCTCTTCTTTTGCCTCTTTCTCCTCAGAATCAGAAGTTTTGAATTCCGGTTCATTCTCCATCCAATTCCTTAAAAGTGGCTTCATTATTTGGGCGATATCAAAATCAAAAGAAAAAAAAGGGGAGGTTCTGTCTATTCTGTTCAAAAAAAGTGGGGAATGTACATTTGCTTGAAACATTTCCCAAGTAACTGTTTTACGTCTTTGGGCGCGCATGGATCCTTTGATTAGATTCCGACGAAAATCCGATTGTTGCGAGTAACGTATCAAAGCCACCTCTTCCGCTCGATCACTATTCGTAGTATCCTTGGTACTAGTATCAGTATCGGTATTCTCATCGTTATCAGTATAAATTACCACACGTTTGGCTTTTCTTGAACGAATCTCATGATCTTCTGTTGATTCTTCTTCATCTTCCTCTTCCTGTTCTTCAAAATCGTCGGTCAATTTGTATGACCATCGAGGAACCCTTTTACCGATTTCTTCTATTCCAATGGATTGATTTCTAATTGTTTGATCATTTGGATGAGTTGTATTTTCCTCAGATAGCAATTGCAAACATTTCTCTTTATTTTCTGAATCAATTCTTCTTTGTTCTGCCAATAAAGCAAGCCTTTTAAAATTAAGGCTGGGTTCTGATTCTCCAGCAAATTTACTGATCGCTGGCAAGGAATGCCCAATGATTAAGGTCAAAGAATGACCAATATCTGTTGATAATGATTCTCTATCAAATAGATCGATTTTATGTTCAAATTCTCGGTAATCAGTAGAGAGGATACCATAAATATTATTTATCCAAATCCTTTTTATGGAATCTTCTGTCGGCGTGATTGAATCATCCTTAATCGAACGTGAATTACATTTTTTGATTGTTCCACGATATGGTCCGTTCAAAAGAGGATCATACATTTCAAGCAAATATTCTTGTTCATTCTCGTCATTGCACAATCTGGTCCTTTTTTCGAGTATATCCATAGCAAGAGATCCTCTGTCTAGAGCTTCTATTCGATTTATGAACTCATTGTTCAAGTTGTTAATTTTTTGGTCATTGATATAAATCCAATTATTATACAGGTCTTCAGGTTCAGGTTTTGTCGTGCACAAAGACATTTTTTTTTGTATCATTTCCAAAAAAGTCGACAAACTAGGTGGATATGTAAAAGATATTATTTGTTTTCCATCACTTGGGCATGTGTGAAAAAAATATTGTGACATTTCATTTCTTACAGCATTTTCAAATCGATCGTTTTTTATATATCGCAATGGACGATTCCATCGTTTATAGTCGAAAAGAAGAGTCAAAAGAGGTTTTTCAAACCAGAAGAGGTCTTTATCTTCTTTAAGTATTCCCAACTCCCAATTTTCTATCTTTTTTTTTCCATCAAGATAAGAATTCTCATAAACTGGTCTATGTTTGTGGAATTCATCCTTTGTTTTTTCCTTTCCATTCACTCGGATCTCTTCCGTTTCATCTATTTTGTCCGGATCCTCCTTTTCTTCCGAACAAAGGGAAGGGTCTTCTTCGGTGGATCCCTCTTGTTCCTTTTGAGTCCCCCTCGTTTCGGAAGTTGTTTCTATTTCTACATCTGTTTCTTCCTCACTTTCCCCCCCTTCTTCTGTTTCTGAGGTTTCTTTCAGTTTCTTAGTGACAATAGGCGACGGTATTCTGCCTAAATAGTAGACACAGGTGATAAATAAGAGAATACGAAAGATTCGAGCCATAGAATTTCTCAATTCTGACACAAGGTACTTATTAGATCGAATAAGTACATTCG